TTTTTTAGGGTTAGGATTAAAAAAAGACCGGCCCGTAGTATGGCTATAGAACTAATAAGCAACTCATCACTTCGCATTATCTGGATCTAAAGAACCAGTCAAAATATGATATATCAATCATATCATTGTAGCAACTGAAATCTTTTTTGCATAAACAAAAGAAAAATCAATCTGATTCTAAGGCGTGAAGCGAAATATAGAAAAAGATGTGGATAAATGGAAGGGTGAAAGAAAGAGAGAAAAAAATATGAATGATATATGATTCCAATATGTAAGGTCTATGAATTATCTCATAAAAGGCAGTGTAATAAAGCATCAATACTGATTTATCGATAATTAAATGAATTTGTTCATATAAAAAAAATCAAGAGCCTCGAGCCAATAAAGACTGAGAAAATTGACTCAAGAACAAATTGAATTAAGAGCTCCATTGTAGAATTCGGGCCTAACCATTAAGCAAGGAGCGATGGGAACGATGGAACCTATGAATCTAGAAGATTCTATTGAAAACGAATCCTAATAATTCATTGGTCGGGATGGCGGAACGAACCGGGAACCAATTCATCTATTCTGAGAAGTCATGATGAGCTAACCCTACAACTGAAATAGATATTGAAAGAGTAAATATTCGCCCGCGAAAACTTGATTTTCTTGGATTGCTAAATTTTGGGCAATTCGATACGATAAAGGACAAAATCAAATAACGATTCGTTATACGTTATAACCTTATAAAAAAATATTATCTATAAATAGAAATAGATCTTTAATATATTTAGTTATATATCCAAATTACTAATAGATTAGATGAAATCTCAAAGAATCCCACGATTCGGTGTATTATTCATTAAATACATGGATATCTTAACTCAATTTAAATATTTTTTATTTTAATTCTTTTATTCGCGAGGAGCTGGATGAGAAGAAACTCTCACGTCCAGTTCTGTAGTAGAGATGGAATTGAGAAACAACCATCAACTATAACCCCAAAAGAACCAGATTCCGTAAACAACATAGAGGAAGAATGAAGGGAATATCTTATCGAGGTAATCAGATTTGTTTTGGTAAATATGCTCTTCAAGCACTTGAACCCGCTTGGATCACATCTAGACAAATAGAAGCCGGACGACGAGCAATGACACGAAATGCGCGGCGTGGCGGAAAAATATGGGTACGTATATTTCCAGACAAACCAGTTACAGTAAGACCCACAGAAACACGTATGGGTTCGGGGAAAGGATCCCCTGAATATTGGGTAGCTGTTGTTAAACCAGGTCGAATACTTTATGAAATAGGTGGAGTAACAGAAAATATAGCCAGAAAAGCTATTTCAATAGCAGCGTCCAAAATGCCTATACGAACCCAATTCATTATTTCGGGATAAGAATGTAAAACCAAAAGAAATAGGTCTTGGAAATGAAAAAAAAAAAAAACAATCGCAGGTTTCTTTTTTTGGACAAACAATATTTCTTTTTTTTCTTCGCCCTTTGCATTCAACGAACAGATAAAAAAAAAAAATGATATGATTCAACCTCAGACCCATTTGAATGTAGCGGATAACAGCGGGGCTCGAGAATTGATGTGTATTCGAATTATAGGAGCTAGCAATCGCCGATATGCTCATATTGGTGACATTATTGTTGCTGTGATCAAAGAAGCAGTACCAAATATGCCCCTAGAAAGATCAGAAGTGGTCAGAGCTGTAATTGTCCGTACCTGTAAAGAACTCAAACGTGACAACGGTATGATAATACGATATGATGACAATGCTGCAGTTGTCATTGATCAAGAAGGAAATCCAAAAGGAACTCGAGTTTTTGGTGCGATCGCCCGGGAATTGAGACAGTTAAAATTTACTAAAATAGTTTCATTAGCCCCCGAGGTATTATAAGATAAGAGCGTGATATGGTTCTAGTAGGGTATTTGAAAAAATAGATTAAGATTAATTAGTAGATTGTGTCTCACGCATATACCTTGAATAATTCATATTCATAGATAAATAAAAGAAGTAAAAAAGAAAAACATGTTGATTATATCAAAATTCGGAGACACCAATAATTTTAGTTCATCATGGGTAGAGACACTATTGCTGACATAATAACCTCTATACGAAATGCTGACATGGATAGAAAAAGAGTGGTTCGAATAGCATCTACTAATATTACCGAAAATATTGTCAAAATACTTTTACGAGAAGGTTTTATCGAAAACGTGAGGAAACATCGGGAAAGCAACAAATTTTTTTTGGTTTTAACCCTGCGACATAGAAGGAATAGGAGAAGGCCCTATAGAAATCTTTTAAATTTAAAACGGATCAGTCGACCTGGTCTACGAATCTATTCTAACTATCAACGAATTCCTAGAATTTTAGGTGGAATGGGGATTGTAATTCTTTCTACTTCTCGAGGTATAATGACAGATCGAGAAGCTCGACAAGAAGGAATCGGAGGAGAAATTTTGTGTTATATATGGTAATCCTTCTATTATCCGAATTGGATCCGAA